GAAGAAAAAATAATTGGAATCAATAGTTGTAATGAATTGTTGGATTGGATCTCAATCCAAATTTGGATCTAGCTACAAGGAAGAGGCTTTATTTGAAAATATAGTATTCCATAAAAACGGAATTCAAAATAATAATTCAAAAAGAGTTTCGTTTTTGAATCAAGTTACACGATCCAGTTCGTTTATTCTCGACGACTTGGTTGATAGGAATTGCGAGATGGCTAGATCTTAGAAATGAGGAAGCGGTTTCATTTTATATGCCTGTCACTTTCTCTTTGTTCGTGCTGTCTATAATGATAGATGAATCAAAAATTTCAATTGAACTTATTCTTTCAATTGGTATTTTTGTATATCTTCCTGTTTTAGGAAAATGGAAACTTAGGTAAATGCTTTAGAAACATATGTATAAAAAGACCAGATTTCATTTAGCCCCTTCATGCTTACTATAACCAGTTATTTCGGTTTTCTACTAGTGGCTTTAACTATAACTTCAGCTCTATTTATTGGTCTGAGCAAGATACGACTTATTTAAAATTTTTATTTGAAAGAAACAATTTAGAAAGGAAATCCTTCTGTGAGATTCTGTGTATTCTAGAATTACTTACCTTGTCAATTATTGGTCATTGAGATTCACATCAATTCGGATTAATATTTAGGTATAGATATTACCGCTTTTTTCTCCTTTTCAAAAAAAAATTGAAATGATTGAAGTTTTTCTATTTGGAATCGTGTTAGGTCTAATTCCTATTACTTTGGCTGGATTATTCGTAACTGCATATTTACAATACAGGCGTGGCGATCAGTTGGACCTTTGATTAATTCACGTTTGATTGGCTTCCTCCTTTCTTTAATCCACAGGAGGTCAAATTCTAATTGTTGTGCAAGCGACTGAATTCATTTCAGTTTATCAGTTTAATAGGATCCATGAAGAAAAAATCACGCTCTGTAGGATTTGAACCTACGACATCGGGTTTTGGAGACCCACGTTCTACCGAACTGAACTAAGAGCGCTTTCTTATCAGAATAGAAAATAATGTAAAGAAAAGATTCTTTTTTTAAAACGAATCCATTTTCATTTTATATGCATATATTCTATAGTTTCATAAAAATGAACGATTCCGCGCAACGCAATTTGAAACGATCTCGGTTGATTCCTCGTTACTGCTCAAACGGGCAGTAATAGGTAGGGATGACAGGATTTGAACCTGTGACATTTTGTACCCAAAACAAACGCGCTACCAAGCTGCGCCACATCCCTTCAATTGTTCTACAGTGTAATTGTAGAGAATTCCTGTCTTGTTTTCCACATCCCTATTTCCTGCATTGAGAAACACAGTTTTCCGCCCATTTCGTCTTTTTTTGGGCTCATTTAACATATTTAACATATAATAATAAGAAAAGGAAATCTTACGGATCGTTGTACATTTCAATTGGAATTAGGGATTGCGTGTACAACTCTAAGTGGCCCTTAACTACATATGCATCTGATCATATATGCATTATCTTTATGTATAAAAAAGGAGGTTTTTCAATGCGAGATCTAAAAACATATCTCTCCGTGGCCCCAGTACTAAGTACGCTATGGTTCGGGGCTTTAGCAGGTCTATTAATAGAGATTAATCGTTTTTTCCCCGATGCGTTGACATTCCCCTTTTTTTCATTCTAGCTATTGACACTGGAAGGAATGAAGAAGATTAGAAATACAATCAAATATTTGTGACTAATCCCCCTTTTTCTCTTTTTTCCCTTTTTTTTTTTCTAATTTTTAGAATAAGGGACGAAAGAGAAAGAATAGAATAAAAGTGGATTCAACGTCTGCCAGACTCAGGCTCAAATTTGAATTAAACGTGGGAGTAGAGTAGGAAAGTCGGGGTCTAGGGCAAGAATACAAGATCTTTAACTGCCCTTCGGGGTTAAATAGAGTTTCGAACTCATTATCATTGTCTTACTTACTATATTACTATGACTTTGGGATTTGCTTTGATTTAATTGATTTTTATCTTTTTCTTTTAGAGTTGGATTTCAAGTTAATAACTTCTATTTTTTCCTTCCTTTCTTTTTCTTAATTTCGAATTAAAATAGAAGAGTTGAGTAAATCAAAAATCCAAAGGAGGTTCATGGCCAAGAAGAAAGATGCGCGGGTAACGGTAATTTTGGAATGTACCAGTTGTATACAAAACAACGGTGTTAAGAAGGTATCAACGGGTATTTCCAGATATATTACGCAAAAGAACCGGCACAATACGCCCAATCGATTAGAATTGAGAAAATTCTGTCCCTATTGTTACAAACATATGATTCATGGGGAAATAAAGAAATAGACTGAACCAAGTAGGTCTTATCCTTGAAAGGGGAAAAATAACATTATATAGGACACATTGAAATATAAATAGAAGATATTGCATTTAAATAAAAAGAATCCTATTTGGAGTTAAAATGACAATTAAGAAATAGGATTTTCGGGATAAGAAATAAACTAAACAAACAAACCATGGATAAATCCAAGCGACCCTTTCTTAAATCCAAGCGATCTTTTCGTAGGCGTTTGCCCCCGATTCAATCGGGGGATCGAATTGATTATAGAAACATGAGTTTAATTAGTCGATTTATTAGTGAACAGGGAAAAATATTATCTAGACGAGTGAATAGATTGACCTTGAAACAACAACGATTAATTACTATTGCTATAAAACAAGCTCGTATTTTATCTTTGTTACCTTTTCTCAATAATGAGAAACAATTTGAAAGAATTGAGTCGACCACTAGAACTACTGGTCTTAGAACCAGAAATAAATAGGCTTGTTTTTTTGTTCACCTCAATCAGAATTCCAATCCGAACTCAAAGATGGATTGGTGTTTTATTTGACAAATCTTAGAATCCAGGTTTTTTTTTGTGTCGTAAAAAAAAAAACGAATCGGAAAAAAATCTTTTTTTATTGAACGTGTTCATTCATTTTGACCACTTTAAGCGCATTTCTCAGAGTAATTTTGACTCCAACTCCACCCTCCCGGAGTTCATTCTCCGGGGAACCCCATTTAAATTATTTCGGTGTATTCTTTCCAATCCACTTTTTCTCTGATTTCATTGGAAATCATATAAAGACAATTCCTATTTGATATAGCTATTTGGGCCAGTATTTTACGATTAAGAAGTAACTGCCTCTTATATAGATCATGTATTAATTTACTATAACTATAGGATACTCCCTTTTCTCGAATTACTGCGTTTATCCGAGTGATCCACAAACGACGAAAATTTCTCTTTTGCTTATCCCTATCCCGATGAGCCGAAACTAAAGCTCTTATTTTCTGTTGAGTAATAGTTCGAGTAAGTCTTGAATGAGACCCTCGAAAACTTGATGCAAATAAACGAATTTTTGTTCTACGTTTCCGAGCTATATATCCGCGTTTAACTCTAGTCATTGAATAAATAAAATTTTGACAAATAACTAATTGATTTTTTTCTTTCAGTTATTATTTTTCCCGTCCTGGCCTATTAATAACTAATAACCAAACGGATTTTTCCAATGTATAAAATAAAAATTCCAACGGCTTTGGCTACTATAACCTTCCCGACCACCATTTTTTGGTATTTTACTGCGAAATATGAAAGAAATAATAAATTTTCTTTTCCTAGGTGTCAAAAATCTAGTCAAAAAATAGAAATTAAATGAATAAAGAAATAGTGGGTTTCCTCGTTTCTATGGTTACTTCTTAAACGGTGAGGTCTTCTCTATACACCGGAGCCTTTGGCTTCATTTAATATTTCATCAATGTTCTTGGTAACTTGTATAGTTCACACCACACTCTTCGGCTCTACCCATGAATTATCCAGTAATAGGTCTTTCACAAAGAGATCCACCTATACAGTAACGGTATTTAATTAGGAAAGTTAGCTGAGTAGCTGACCCTCGTAGTCCGTTCTTGACCGGGCGAGAACTTCATTTTTCTGTTTTTTTTTTGAATTTCAATAAGATTTTTCCGCTTAATGGATAACCATTTGCTACCAATGGAGAATTTTTTCTCATCTTAAATTCAGGTGATTGGATTTGCACCAATGGAAACCATAAACTTTATATACAATAGAAGGATAGATTTGCTTATTTTTAGATAGTGAATGGAGTCCCTTCTTCCATTCTATCCTATTCACTGGTACTGATCATTCATACTGGAAGCGGTTTTCTTGCCTTTTTTGTGTCAGCTCATGATCATGATCTAAACGAGTCGCACATACACCCTAGTACATGTTCCTCGACGCTGAGGACATCCCCGAAGGGCGGGGGATTTCGTGACATTTCGAATGGGCTGTCTTGTATTTCTAATAAGTTGTTTAATAGTTGGCATGTTGAGTCATATACATATACATAATGGGCTGGTTTAGATTGATCCTAACCGGATTTTTTTATTTAATATTTAATATTTATATAGTCAACTCGTAGATAAAATCTCAAATCACGGATTTGCACAAAATCCATTTTTTTTTCATTCAACTGCTACAAGATCAACAATTCCATAAGCTTGGGCTTCTGTTGCTGACATAAAAACATCTCTTTCCATGTCTTCAGATACAACCCATAAAGGTTTGCCCGTCCTTTGTACATAAACCTTTGTGAGGGTTTCGCGCAGTTTCAGCAGTTCTTCCGCTTCCAGGATAAATTCTCCCGTTTGTGCTTCATAAAAAGAACTAGCAGGTTGATGGATCATTACCCTGATAATAATAATAGTTCTATCTAGTGTGATGAAAGAAACAGAAAAGAAAGATAAAGAATAATAGGAAAAAGGATAGAATTGAACAACCGTACGGGCATTATCTTTTATGCATTGCATACGGCTCTATAATCAAATTGACCCCAATTTTCCTGTTCAAGAAAGATAAAAATAGAATATATCAACCCCAGATGGGTAAATGATCAAAATGCCACCCTTCTTTTTTTTTTTTCGGAGAAGTTCAAAAATACTATGATGGCTCCGCTGCTTTCTATTTGAAAATGGATTCTTTTTTTGTCTTTGATTCAGCAATCCCAAAGTTTCTTTTTGAGCCAACCAAAAAAGAAAAATTTGGTTTTTTTCGCACTCTTTTTTTATAACTTAAATATTGTTAAGAGCCCTTCGGTGTGAAAACAAACAAGTTTGTGACGCTGAATTGGACTTCCGATAGATAAGAGAAAGTCGGAAATATCTTTTATCTCATACTACTCTCTCGATACATAATCAAATCTTTTGAAAAAAAATTGCATATCGAATTCGAAGTGCCATGCTATTATTACTTAATATTCATATGGCGAAGGCATAGTTTTCTTTTTTCTCTCAAATAAAAAAACTTCATTGGCGCCAAGCGTGAGGGAATGCTAGACGTTTGGTAATTTCTCCTCCAACCAGAATAAAAGATCCCATTGACGCGGCCAATCCCATGCATATTGTATGGACTTCTGGTCGTACAAATTGTATAGTATCATAAATGGCTACTCCGGGTATTACCCACCCGCCAGGGGAGTTTATAAACAAATAAAGATCTTTGGTCTCATCCTCGATACTGAGATATACCATAAGACCAATAAGTTGATTCGAGATCTCGCTATCAACCTCTTGGCCTAAAAAAAGTAATCTTTCTCGATAAAGTCGGTTGAGTAGGGTAAAATTGTTTCCCTTAGGAACCGTACATGCACCTTTTGATGCATACGGTTCAAAAAAAATTGCCAAGAAAAGAATCAATGTATAGATTCCAGTCCGCTTTCTTTTATTTTTTGAGTTTTTCTAACTTTTTTTTTAATGAAAGGGTTTTTTTTTCTTCGATTTTTCAATAAAGATGAATTTTTATTTCTTCTTTGATAATATAAAGATAATCTAAAAAAGGGGTAAATAAACTTATCGAATTAACTTCTCATTGATGTATTCTTTCATCGAAATTCAATCCAAATCACGATGATATTTTCTTGTTCCTGAATGGGCCTCTTTCATCTTTTTAGGTTTATGCTCTACTCCGGATAAAGATCCGCCCGATTTTGATTTGCACATATAGGACAAACCTTCCCATCACCATTTCATTTCTTGTTGTTATGACTTTACAAATAATCATTTATGATACACGTAGTAATCATAGATATATTACCAATTGGGTTTTTCTAAACGGAGTCTGGATACTTCATTTTTTTGTCCAGCCAAAGCCAACCATAAATTAGTCTAATTGATATAATTCTATGAATTTCCCCAAATAATGCATTTAATTTCAGTTCACGCTCCAATTTTTGGATGATTCCATTTCTCTTTCTTGGGCGAAACAGAGGATATCTCGGTCGGGGGAGAGAACGGGGAAATCCCATATGACCCAATATATCTGACAAGTCGCACTATACGTCAACCCAAGATGCATCTTCCTCTCCAGGACTTCGGAAAGGTACTTTTGGAACACCAATAGGCATGGATTGAAAGAAAAAGGAATTAAATACTATATTTCACTTTGATGTGGAAACGTAACAATATGGTTTTATTGTCTTTATTTAGAATATTGACTTTATCATATTTATTTTATCCATAGATTAGAAAAATTTAGAAAGAAAGACAAAATAAATAAAGGAAAATTTTTTCGAATAGATCTTTCTAATGATAAATGAAGGATGGACCGCATTTACTCATAGAAAATGGTATCAATCCACCATTGCATATTGGTACTTATCGAGTATAGAATAAATCTGCTTCTCTTTGTTCTTACGAACAGAATTCTTCCATTATTACGAATAGAATATAGAATCATAACCCTTGTTAGGAAATAATCTATTGAACGGGGGAAGTCTATAGGATAGTCATAGTAGAACCTTTCCAATGCAATAAAGTTACGTAGTGTCTATTTTTCTTCGATAAAGGGGTATTTTCCATGGGTTTGCCTTGGTATCGTGTTCATACCGTTGTATTGAATGATCCCGGCCGGTTGCTTTCCGTTCATATAATGCATACAGCTCTGGTTGCTGGTTGGGCGGGCTCGATGGCTCTGTATGAATTAGCAGTTTTTGATCCTTCTGACCCTATTCTTGATCCAATGTGGAGACAGGGTATGTTCGTTATACCCTTCATGACTCGTTTAGGAATAACCAATTCATGGGGGGGTTGGAGTATCACAGGAGGAACTGTAACGAATCCGGGGATTTGGAGTTACGAAGGTGTAGCTGGGGCGCATATTGTGTTTTCTGGCTTATGCTTTTTGGCAGCTATCTGGCATTGGGTCTATTGGGATCTAGAAATATTTTCTGATGAACGTACAGGAAAACCCTCTTTGGATTTGCCCAAGATCTTTGGCATTCATTTATTTCTCTCCGGGGTGGCTTGCTTTGGTTTTGGTGCATTTCATGTAACAGGTCTGTACGGTCCTGGAATATGGGTGTCCGATCCTTATGGACTAACGGGAAGAGTACAGCCTGTAAATCCGTCGTGGGGCGTGGAAGGTTTTGATCCTTTTGTTCCGGGAGGAATAGCTTCTCATCATATTGCAGCAGGTACACTGGGCAT